AAAATGAAATATTCTCAGAATTCGACATTGATACGACATGCTGTTTTTTTCATTCATTCTTTTCAAGATCAGTCGTGGTCTTACAAACTATACCGATGGTATGGACGAATCTCTTTATTCATACAAATGCGTAAAAGATGTTAGTCGCACTTAAAAGCCGAGTACTCTACCGTTGAGTTAGCAACCCTAAAAAGAACTAAAAAAAAGAACTAAAAAAATTAGGTTATGTAGATACAATCCGAATCAAAATAAATAAAGAGATTGAATCGTATGACACAATCACAACATTAAATTATAAAGAAAGAACCAAGAAATGAAATAATTTCTAATGGATTCTGAACATAAAAAAAAGATCAGATGAAAATCAAAGAAATTCTCAAAAAAATCTCAATTCAAATATCAAAGAAATAAAAATAAAGTTAAAAATAAAGTGAAAAATAAAGTTAAAAATAAAGTGAAATAATAAGTAAAATAATAGGATATAAAGTATTAAAAATATAAAGTATTAAAATATAAAGATTAAAATATAAAGTATTAAAATATAAAGTGTAAAAAAGGTAAAAAAAAAAGGTAAAAAAGTATAAAAAAGTATAAATAAAAATATATAAAAAATATATAAATAAAAATATATAAAATATATAAATAAAAATATATAAAATATATAACATATCATTATAACATATCATATAATATATATATATATAAATATATATAGATAAAATATATAAATATATATAGATAAAAGAAAAATAGATAAAAGAAAAATAGATAAAAGAAAAATAGATAAAAGAAAAATAGATAAAAGAAAAATAAAAATTTATTATTTAATATTTTAATATTTCCTATTTATTATTATATAGATATATATAGTATATAGATAGTTTTCTATTTATTATTGTATTTATTATATAGATAGTTATATAGATAGATTTATAATAAATACCTTTATAAATATTTTTCAAATAAAAATTTTTAAAACATTTATTTTTAAATATTTTTATTTACCCATTTTATATTATATTTTTAATATATTTTAGTTTCTATAACTTAATATAACAATTAGAACAATACTTTATTTATAATTTATAACATTTATTTATAACATTTTTTATAAATAGAAAATATAAATTTTTTCTTTTTTTTTAATCAATAATCAAAAATTTAATATCAAAAATTTAATCAAAAACATATTTTTGTATCACAGCACATCCAATAAACCCATTATTTGAATGAATAAAAAAATAAAACTCATGGAACAGAGAAAAATTAAATAGATCTACAGACAAGATACAATTATCCAGATCCGATTATATTTATTTGATACATTGTTGTCAATATGAATGTGAATGCGTTAAAAATATACACAATGAAAAAAACAAAAGAATTAATTCAATTCAATTTAACCAAAAAAATTCACTACAAACTATATTCACTAGTATAAAAAATATAAAAAAATAATTAAATAATAACAAAAAAAAAAATTTGTCGTTATAAGTTATAAAACAAAGCATTCTATGATAAAAAAGAGATTCAATTAATTTGCGTATTATTTCAACATGATAAAATTTTTTAAAAAGATATGATTGCGAAAAAAAATCATTAAAAATAAGAAACAAAAATTGAATTTATTATCCTCCTAAATAGAAAATTGTTCAAAAAGGCAATCCTTATTTTCATTTTAATATATGAATATAGGTATGCTCTGGGACGGAAGGATTCGAACCTCCGAATAGCGGGACCAAAACCCGTTGCCTTACCACTTGGCCACGCCCCATTTATATTTCTATTCAACACTCATAAAAAGTAATAGTGGTAGGGGTTCTTCGTCAATTCTCGCCCAAGTATCTATGAAATAAATTAAGATTAGCTTCTTGTTCGGATTTTAATATATGTAGATATAAAATGAAACTGAATTGATTGATTATAATATATAATTCAATTAGGATATTGTATGAAAATATGATTTCGTCTATTCTTATTCTTTTTTGAATTCAGAGAATTCAAGGATTTTTGATTAGGTGAGTTTAAGTTTAAAGAACGTTTTTTGGTCTACCTTATTTTTTATTTTATATCAATAATATATTTATAACTCAGTCAAAATAGAATTATTTTCAAGAACAAAATCTTTGTTATGCTTAATCTTTTTAGTTTGATTTGTATCTGTCTTAATTCTGCCCTTTATTCAAGCAGTTTTTTCTTCACAAAATTGCCCGAAGCCTACGCTTTTTTGAACCCAATCGTAGATATTATGCCAGTAATCCCTGTATTTTTTTTTCTATTAGCTTTTGTTTGGCAAGCTGCTGTAAGTTTTCGATGAGATCTTTAACACTAGCCTAAAAGAATTCACGATTTATTCGATAAAAAAAAACTTATAGCAATTAGCAATTAATAAGATCAAATAAGTCTTATAGTATAAGTCCTCAATTTAAACCATTGAAGTTATTGTATAGACGCGAGAAATCTCGATTACTCCATTTTGGAATTTTTTTCATTCTATGGAAAGAAATCCTATTAGAGTCCCCCGCACTATATAATTGTGGATATGAAAAAAAGAAAATTTTTGGCAACGAAAGATTGGACTCTTATTACAAATGAATTTATACAATTTTTTTTTCGATTTCTAGAAACCGCTTTGTTTCTTAATGTCAAAATATTATATGTGGTAGAAGTGGTATAAAAAGAAAGAATCTATTTTCTTTTTTCTTTTTCCAAACCAAAAAAAGATCTTGGAGATTGTATAATGCTTACTCTCAAACTCTTTGTTTACACAGTAGTGATATTCTTTGTTTCTCTCTTCATCTTCGGATTTTTATCTAATGATCCGGGGCGCAATCCGGGACGTGAAGAATAAAACATAATCGTTTTTCCTTTCTTGATTTTTAATTAAATGTTTTGAGCATTTTCTTTATTCTACATCTTGAACTATTAAATTAAATAAAACAAAAGTAACTAAAACAAAAGAAAAAAAGATTCGATAAATTTGACAGATAAAAAGATAAAAAAAAAATACTAAGTTATCAACAGAACCGGAAAGAGAGGGATTCGAACCCTCGGTACGAATAACTCGTACAACGGATTAGCAATCCGACGCTTTAGTCCACTCAGCCATCTCTCCCAATTTTAAATTGGTAATTACTATCTCATAGTACACAACAAGTGAGGCTCAAAAAAGCCTTTTTTTCTTCCATTTCTCTTTTTTTAGCTCTCTTTATTACTTTCACTTTCCTAATTCGTAATTATTCTTAATTATCTTAATTAGAATTCTTTTTAATTAATAATTCATAATTGAATTCTAATTATTCTAACTAATTTAAATCTAATTTAAATTTAATAGTATATTTTAATAGTATGTATAGTTATATATAGTTATATATAGAATTCTATATTAATAGAATTCTATATATAAATAATATAATTATATGTATAAATTTTATATATGAATATATGAATATGAATATATGAATTCTTTATATTTCGACATATATTATATCTATAATTTATTAAATTATATAATAGTAAATACTAAATAATCTATTATCACAATAGTCTAATTTATTAAACAGATAATAAGATAATATATATTAATAAATTATTAATAAATGGTTTTATTTTATTATATTAATTTATTATATTAAGTTTTAATATATTCCAATATATAAATATCCGAAAAATTTTAATATTTAATATTAAAATAGGATTTTAGTAGATTTTAATTTTAGTAGATTTTAGTATTAATTAATCTAATTGAAGTATTAATTGAAGTATTAAGAGAATTAATAGAGAATTAATATTCTTTAATATTCTTTAAGAGAATTAAATTAATATATTCTCCTTAAATTAATATATAATTAATCCTTTTCTTTTATATTTTATATATAATATATATAATATATATAATATATATAAATTTTATATTTTATATATAATATATATAATATATATAAATAATATAATCCTTAATAATATAAAGAGGATTAATATATAATAAAGAGGATTAATATATAATAAAAAATAATAAAATAAACTACCTTTTTTTTTTTCCGAGGGATCCCTTTTTATTTTCTCATGACCGAGCCCGGATAGATTATGGGCCATTTTTTATTCCAACAAATCCTAGTAGATAACATGACTTAGTTGATTCGAAAACAAAAATAGTTGTTATTGAAACAACGACAATCAGAAGCAGGACGATTTACATTCCTAGGATATAGGATCAAATAATATAGAATCAACAATTCTTCTTTTCTCATTAAGTCCGATGAAGAAATACAATACGTGTCAACGCTCTAATTCTAATTTTCATGATTCTTTTCTAATTCTATCTTAATCTTAATTCTGCCCGATTCTCTTATCTCGACAAAAGGTTCATTTATATACAATAATCGCATCATAGCGGGTATAGTTTAGTGGTAAAAGTGCGATTCGTTCTATTAATCCTAATATAATAGTTAAGGGATCCCTCGGCGCATATTCCGATCAAAAACTTTATTTCTTACAAGGATTAAATCTTTTACCTCTCAATAAAAAATTCGAGGAAGAATATATATTCTCGTGATTTGTATCCAAAAGTTAATTAGAAATCAAAAAATTGGATTATGAGATTACGAAACATAATTTTTATTTTTTTAATTGGATCAAGACTTCTCAATTGAATGAATATGAGGAAAGGATCTATGGATACGATAAAGAAAAGACGGAAAAGTGTATTTCTAATCGTAACTAAACCTTCAATTTTTTGTTTGTTTTGTATAGTCGAGATTGAAGCAAAATAAGTATTAAACGACGACTTTGGTTTATTATAGGTATCGATGTTTTGTTTTAGCTCGGTAGAAACAAAAAGCTTTTCCTAAGGATTCTCTCAAATCGAAATAGAGAACGAAGTAACTAGAAAGATTATTAAAACCCCTCTCTCTTTCGTGTCTAGAGGGATCATCTAGAAAGTGCGTTGTTTTGAATCTATTAAGATAGTGAAAGGCTGACATAGATGTTATGGGTCAAAT